GTTATTTTCTCTCGAACCATAGGAATATTATTTCATTAAATCATTAAATCATTTATTTCTCTTGTTTCTCTTGAAAGTTCTTCAATGTGCATTTCTACACACGTCTTTTTTTCGGAGGTCTACAGCCATTATGTGGCATAGGGGTTACATCCCGTACAAAAGTTAATAATATACCACTTCTACGAATAGCTCGGAGGGCTGCGTCTCTTCCGAGACCGGGACCTTTTATCATGACCTCCGCTCGTTGCATACCTTGATCCACTACTGTACGAATAGCATTGCCTGCTGCGGTTTGAGCAGCAAATGGTGTTCCTCTTCTCGTACCCTTGAATCCACAAGTACCGGCAGAGGACCAAGAAACCACCCTACCCCGTACATCTGTAACGGTGATAATGGTATTATTGAAACTTGCTTGAACATGAATAACTCCCTTTGGTCTTCTACATGCACTCTTACGTGATCCAATACGTCCATTCCTACGTGAACCAATTCTCGGTATAGCTTTTGCCATATTTTATCATCTCGTAAATATGAGTCAGAGATATATGGATATATCCATTTCATGTTAAAACAGATTCCTTATTTATGTATCGTTTCCTTTAGCGAAGGTGATTATCCCTGCCTTTGTTTATGTCTCGGATTGGAACAAATTACTATAATTCGCCCCCGCCTGCGAATTAGTCGACATTTTTCACAAATTTTACGAACAGAAGCTCTTATTTTCATATTTGTCATTCCTTATCTTAAATTGTAATCTACTTCTTGGAAGAAAATTAGTTTCTTGAGATTTTGCATCTCGAATTGTATTCTCACGAAAGGGGTGTTCAAATCACTTAATCCTTCGAATCCTTGTTGCGGAGTCGATAAATTATACGTCCTCTGGTTGAATCATAACGACTTACCTCAACCTTGACTCTATCTCCGGGTAGTATCCGTATAAAACTACGTCGGATCTTTCCTGAAACATAACCTAGAATCAGATCTTCATTATCTAAACGAACCCGGAACATGCCGTTGGGAAGCGATTCGGTAATTAAACCCTCATGAATCCATTTTTGTTCTTTCATTCCAGGTAAAGCCCCCTTGAAGTATCAACTAATGAAGGAGGAAGAATATTAGACAACTCGTCTTTTTTCTTTTTTTTTTTACAATTACAAATAGTAAGTTTTGTATCCAATTTGTATATTAATCCAATTTGTATATTAAAAAGATTACCATATATAACACAAAATTTCTCCGCCGACTCCTTCTAGCCGAGCCTCTCGGTCTGTCATTATACCTCGAGAAGTCGAAATAATTACAATCCCCATCCCGCCTAAAATTCGAGGAATTCGTTGATAATTAGAATAGATTCGTAGACCAGGTCGACTGATCCGTTTTAAATTTAAAAGATTTCTATAGGGCCTTTTCCTATTTCTTCTATGTCGGAGCGTTAAAACCAAAAAATCTTTGTTGTTTTCTCGATGTTTTCTCACGTTTTCGATAAAACCTTCTCTTAAAAGTATTTTGACAATATTTTCGGTAATATTAGTAGCTGTTATTCGAAGCACCCTTTTTTTATCCATATCAGCGTTTTGTATAGAGGTTATTACCTCAGCAATAGTGTCCCTATCCATGATGAACTTAAATTGTTGGTGACTGAAAATTTGATATAATCAACATGTTTTTCTTTTTTTTTTTTACTTATTTCGTTCTTATTCTCCTTTCTTTATGAATTTAAATAATTCAATTTCAAATTAAAGGTATATGCGTGAGATACAATCTATTTATTATTTTTATTTTATTATTTTTAATCTTAATCTATTTCTTTCAACTATCCCACTATAAAATATCACGATCCCCTTTTTATAATACCTCAGGGGCTAATGAAACTATTTTAGTAAAATTAAATTGTCTTAATTCCCGGGCGATCGCACCAAAAATTCGAGTTCCTTTTGGATTTCCTTCTTGATCAATAACAACTGCAGCATTGTCATCATATCGGATTATCATACCGTTGTCACGTTTGAGTTCTTTACAGGTACGCACAATTACAGCTCTGACCACTTCTGATTTTTCTAGGGGCATATTTGGTACTGCTTCTTTGATCACAGCAACAATAACGTCACCAATATGAGCATATCGACGATTGCTTGCCCCTATGATTCGAATACACATCAATTCTCGAGCCCCGCTGTTATCTGCTACATTTAAATGGGTCTGAGGTTGAATCATATCATTTTGTAATCTGTTCTTTTAATGCAAAGGACAAAGAAAAAAAGAAATATTATTTGTCTAAAAAGAAAAAAAAAAGAATAAGGAATTTTTTTTCACACCCCAAACTCATTTCTGTTAGTTCTACTTTTTATCCTTTATCCCGAAATAATGAATTGAGTCCGTATAGGCATTTTGGATGCTGCTATTGAAATAGCTCTTCTAGCTATATTTTCTGTTACTCCGCTCATTTCATAAAGTATTCGACCGGGTTTAACAACAGCTACCCAATATTCGGGGGATCCTT